CTATCCTACCCTTCAAGCATCATGACTAGAACTATCTATCTAGCTATTCGACTCCCACAAGCACAAAAAAGCATGAAGAATCTTGAGGAGCTTCCGCTGAAGAAGGAGGCACATTCAGAGCTGGTTGAGGGTCATCCACAACTTCCAGAGCACAATTCTTAAGCACTTGCTCTAACCTTTCTAGCTTTGGAGCATTGCTCTTGGACAGATCAGAGAGCTCTTTCATCTGAGTGAGGATGGTGATCTTCAAGCTTCTTCATGGGAAAAGCTTTTTGATGAAGGAAGCCCTTGAGCAAGGAGGCAGTAGATGCATTTTCTTCATCAGAACTGCTGCTTTCTTCTTACATTTCTTCTTCTATATCATGAGCAGAGGATTGTGGAAGATCACTAGCAGAAGCAGGAACTTGAGCACTAGAGGCCAGGCCCTTTTTCTTCTCTTAGCAGGCAGCTCTACACTTTGAGCCATTGAGGAGGCTCTCTTTCTCTTGTCCTTCCTTGGTTGATAAGGAGGATGCTCTTGGTCTAGCAGATGGAGAAAGCTGAGATTGGTTCAAGATAAGCTTCATGAGGTGTGGAGCATAGAGATAATTCTTCTTCAAACCTCTCTTGGCGAGTTGGTACTTGAAAGAAAAGATAAAGGGCTTATCCATGGTTTTTATCCATTGCATTTTCCCATTGGTTTGATCGTGAAAAGTGATAGCTGTCCTGTTCTGATCCCAGATTCTAAAGGCAACTTCAATTTGATACATATCATTCAGTCTACTTCAAGAAGGTATTTGGAAGTGAGAAGTGGGTGAACTGGGAGCATGTAGGAAAGCAAGATGAACTCAAAGCAGTGATTCCTCTTTTTGACAGTTGTGACCTTCTCTGAATTCAAGCAATATTTTTATGCTTCCGCAATCCAGGAGTTCTATGCCACAGTGCACATCCCTAAGAATTGCTCCAACATGCAATGGATTACAAGAGGACAAATGTTCAGAGTGTCTTCTCGCAGAGATGTTTCACTTGCCACATGAGCCATCTCTCTCCCTTTTGCATCCTCTACATGACATGACCAAGGAGGAGAAGAATCAATACTTCTTTGAAGGGTGTAGCTGAGAAAGACATGCATCTTCTAGCCCAAAGAAAGTGAACAAGCTTGTAAGAGCATCTGTGCGGAGGAAATCAGGATGCAATCTACAATCTCTCTTGGCATGTCTTGGATTTCCATCGAAGAATCAATGCATTCAATCCGCATCTTCCTTACACGAAGAACTTGCTTAAGACAGGAATCCTAGTTCGTATTCCGAGCTCACCTTTGGGGCATCAGTTTCGCATACCAAACAATAACAACAGGTTCATTCATTGATTCCGAGCAGGTTGGCCCTATCGGGTTAGGTAATTGATATAGGAATTCCAAGCAGCCGAGATAATTGAATTCAGGAAGATACCAACTCGAAGGAACCATGGAAAAGAAATAGGGATTCTTCCCGTTCTGATGCAAGTATAGCAGTGGAAGAACTGAGCACTCAACTGTATTGTATCTGGCTACTAAAGCAGGTGTGCATTTTCACTCTGGCTACTAAAGCAGGTGTGCATTTTCACTACCTTTACTTTCCAATATTGATAGGTCGCGATAGAAATCGGAGAGCCAACCCACGAGCTAAAGGTGGATAATCATACGAGCTTACCAAGAGTCCGAGAAAGCGGGTGAATAACTTAACCAAGCATCGCATGGACCAATAGCGCCCTTAGCGTGGGGGCAATAGCAACTAAACTAGTAAGGGCAGCAGCAACTAGTGAGGAAGACCGTACTTTGTCTTGGTTTGGCGGGATTCTTTCCTTTGTATGTAGGATAACAATCCTTTCCTCAATCAATAGATTCTGCCCTCTGCCCAAAGCAGACCGGAAACAAGTATCGATCTGCCTGTACAATCGGACCAATTGACTTGGCATACGCCTCTTCTCCACAGGCATGCTTTCTTAGTCTCTAGTGGGCTTTGCCCGCCCCTCGTGGGGAACGTATTTATTGTTCTAGTCAAACCATGCCCTAAATCGTTATTCCTTTCCTCTGCTAGTTGAGAATGGGATTTTGGATTGCAATTTCCTTTATTTGATGACTGGAATGTGCCGTAGGATTGCACATCTCGGCCTAAGGTCCGCTACTCCCCTTTCCCAAAGTCTAGGTGGTTCCATTTATTTCTTAATCGGAGTTCGGGAAGCGCATTACAGTACATGTATGCTTTTAGCGGGAATCCTCTGAAAGATGGGAGCATACGGATTGATTCGGATCAACATGGAATTGTTACCTCATGCTCATTATAGATTTTCCCTGGGGAATGTCAACTTCTCTTGGATTAAAAAAAAGAATAGCCTCTTCCTCACATGGGTTTCATAATTCTAGGAATTGGTTCCATAACCAACATTGGAATTAATGGAGCTATGTTAGAAATATTCTCACATGGTGCTAGACTTATTTTCTTGGCTTGTGATAGAATGCGTCTTGTTTATCGATAAAAACAACTGGCACATCACATACGAAAAGTAGAGTTTAGACTCATTGAGAAAAGGAAACCAGTAACCACGAGACGAGGAGAGTCGAAAGCAAAAAGCAACCTCCCTCCTGTTTTGATTCCATTTCATCGTTGATCCGGAAAGAAGAATGACATTGCATCGATTTAAAGCACTTCCCTCAAGCCGAAACCGGGACAGTCAACTAGTCGGGATGGAGCTAGTTTCCTATCATAAGAATTCCATCTCTGCTTCTATTGAAATGAGTTTCTTTCTTTCGGGCATATCTTTTCATCTATCCCTCTGTACTCATCTCTTACTAGACCACATGTGCAGTGAATCGAGGGCACTCGCTGCAGCAGCAGTACCACAGCGTGTAATCTCAGGTGCTTGAGAAATTATTGGTTTGGATGCTATGGGTATTCTGGTTTCTTCTTCGTGCTATTGTGTGTGAATCTTGGTTGGCTGCCCCAGTCATCTACGAGGTGTATGCTGGTTTGTTTATCCCTGCTTATGCACAGGAGGTGCTTGATGAAATGCCTGAGAGCATGATGCCACTTGAGTTCACACAAAACAAACATGATATGAAGTGGACGAAAAGGACATGTAAAAGTTTTTTGCTGGGGGATAGAGAAATCTTGAGTATGACCATGGTGCAAGAAACAGAAAAGTGATGAAGGGTGTGGCTCGTGAGCAAGGGCTTACAGCTACCTGTTCTCATGAGTCTGAATAAGAACCATGGAAATGAGTGAAGGATGCTGCCAGTGAAGCGGAGCACATGTCACTAAGTGAGGTTGTCATCGACAAGTGACTTGTGGTTGATAGACTCAGGTGCATCTCGTCATATGGTCCAAGTTGCTGCACTCCTATCAGTGGAGGAGAAAATGTTTCGTTAGCCGATGGTTCTTCGAAACCTATATCAGGTACTGGAACAGTGCGCCCTACTATGAATTTCTCATCAGTCTTGCATGTGCCCTGTGAATCCACTCTCTGTTAGTGCAGCAGCTAAATTGCTGCTTCCCGAAGTTGTGTTTGTTTCGACAATGAAAAACAGGAATCAAACTTGGTGTGGGGATAATGAGAGATGGTTTCTACTATCTAAAGCAAGATCATGTTGATGCCCTCTGTCTTATGTCGAAGCCCAGTGGATGAAATTCCACTTCAAGCTTGGGCTTCTCAACACTTGAGTTTATGTATCCTGCGGCAGCTGACAAGAACAGGCTAGTATGTGAGACATGTGAACTGGCAAAGCGCACAAGGTCATCGTATATTTCTTCAGGTATGAGAAGCAATGTGCCATTTTATACCATCCATTCGGATGTTTGGGGGCCATGTGAAACTACATCCTTGAATGGCTACCGATGGTTTATCACATTTATTGACTGCTCTAGTCGATATACTTGGCTCTATGTCATGAAGAAGAAAAGTCATGTTTACTCTTGCTTCGCCATAAAACAGTGATGAACCAGTATAATGCACAAGTTCAGGTGTTTAGATCGCAAGGAAGTAGTAGAAGTTCTGTTCCATATTACAATCCTCAAGGGGAAGAAAAACAAGCCTATCATCCGAATTCCATTTCATCTCGAAAGAAGAATATGACTCCAGATTCTGCTTCTTCAAAGCATACTTCTGCACCCACAGATGGGAATGCGCTGTAGAGATCCTCCCTGGCACTTGTCCTTCTTCATGTTCTTGGCATATTGCCCTTATTTGGGCTGGAAACAAAGGCCCAGCCATTCGGGGAAGCAGAAGTGATTTCTGTGTATCCAGCTTTTGCCTCAACTTGGACTGGAGCTTTCGGATCTGGTAACTGTTTGCTTTAGCTGTTCGGAAATAGTTCTAGTTTGCTTCTCAGGTTTTGCCTTTCAAGAAATGCTCAATTAGAGGATTTGCCGGAACTCGTTACCAGCTTGTTCTTTTCTTTTCCTTAATAAGGGCAATAGGAATCCCAAATTGGCATGAATTGACAAAAGTATGAGGCACATACGGAGGTAAAAGTTTCTACCCACAAGCAAAACCTAAAAGATCAAGGTTTTCCACATAGGGAGGGAGAAACTGATAAGAAAAAGGAGCCGGTTTCGGAAATAGGAATATCATCAAAGCAAGTTCAAGCGATAGTTGACTGTTCCGGAAAGCAGGTAAATTGGTCTAGTATCTTTTTCAAAAAGTTTGATCCTGGGAAAAGTCATACTTTTTGTCCCAATTCATACTTATTTTCTGATCGGTTGCTTTGAATGTCTGTTCTGTTCTTCCACGGCTCCACTATTGGTAGGCACTATTGCGGATCACATTGGTCTATCGAAAGAAAACGGGCACATCGCATCAACTATTGAACTTTGCTATACGCATTTCTTGGGATCCAAATGGACTCAACATTCTTTGGGAGCGGCATTGACGCCACCTCTTCCGAGCGAAGGGACAAAACCAACTCAAGTTGAGTATACAACAACCTAGGCTAGGCAGGCCGGCGAATCCAAAAGATCAGTACGAAAGCTAGGTCTACGAAAGCAGTTCGTTCCTATTCTCAATGAAAAGCGATTGGTCGATGCAGCCCTGTCTGTGAGAAAGCTATCTTGCCCTAGTCCCTCCCTTCCGTCTAAGAAGATATATGTACTTCCTTTGGTTTCAGTGGCATGTTTCTTATGAGAATCGAGCCTATTTATCACTTTTAGTACCTGGAGAAGGGAATGCATCACCCGCGAGGTAGGAGTGGCTTGCGGGCTCCTAATGAGGGCATACAACATGGGTCTAACAGTAATAGAGTAATAAGCTTCAGTGTGAATGTCCTTTTTGTCATTGGCATGACCATTCGTTTGAGTCAGCTCATCTCCACCTATAGACAGCGCAATTATTCCGTTACCCTTTTGGCTAAAGAGCAGAACTAATAATTGAGCACGCGGTTGTTCTTTAACCGGGTCAGTTCGTCGGTGTTGGTACGGATGTTATGGCCTCATACTTTTAGCATTTCCCTAGACAAGAGCTATTGTTATACGATGCCGATAGAATTGACTTTCGCATCATATCGAGCAATGGCATTGAGCCTGAGAGAGATGCTGAAGGACAACTACCATACTCTCCCACCGAACAGAGAGAAGCAGAGGCCCTCGCGGAAAGAATGAATCTAGTATCGACGGAATGGTATCTATCTTCTTAATATTCGTTTTCCGGGGGAATGAGCCAACCCACACAAGAGTGCCTACTAGCTTGTCACGAACGCAGAGGAAAAGAGGTAAGATACCCCCGCCCCCGAGCCGGGACCCCTTCTTGAACTTCTTATAGTCGGTTGAACCAACAGCCTTAAGCCAATACTAAATAAAGTCAAAGTGGAATATGGAAAGCAAGCGATCGAAAAGGAGGAGAAAGAACCACGATAACCGGATGTCGAAGCCTGCTTTCCTGGTTGAGATTCACATTAGGAAAGAAAAACAGTGATTCAACGTTATGAGTACCCTCCCTAATAAATAAATAGAATAGGGGCCAAACAATTTCCTTCAATTTGAGTAGAGTGCGTTGGCTGGAAAGTAGTAAAGTCGAAGTGAACCTCTATTTCGTAAAGGAGAGATAACCCCGAACTCGAGCTACTTCATTCTCTAATAGGCTTGTTGTACCCGGTCTTGCTATTGACTCCCTAGCTAGCTCAGAAGGAATGCCTAACTCTGTTGGGACAGATTGGACAGTTGGAGCAGCCGATAAACCAGCCACAGCAGAAACAGAATGACTAGTTTCAACAAGGCGAGCAGGAGAAGCTACTCTCTTTTTAGTCGCATCCGTGGAAGGAAAGGATTTTTATATCGCATATCGAACCGGTGAAGCAAATGACTTTCTCGAGTGAAACGAATAGGTCTGGTGCTTCCGAGCCAGCAAGGGGACTAGTTTCAACAAGGCGAGCAACCCCTGCTATATGTATGTATCCAGGACTATGATGTATCCAGCTCAGTTGGAAAGCACTAGTTTACTTCCTCGCTACCGACCCAGGTACATTCTTCTTTGGACATGCCCGACCCTAGCTTATTGGACAGTTGCAACGAAACGAGTAGGTGTATCGACCAGGACTAGTAGTTTTACTAGGTGTTCTAAGGGGTAGAATGACTAGTAGTTACAGCCGTGGAAAGATATCTAATTCATTTCGGCGCCCTTTCCCCGCCTGGAGAAGGTAATCTACCACGAGACCATACAAACAGTTGAAACTCCATTTTCCGAGATACTATTACTCGACCAGGAATCACCAACCACTATAGTTAGATTTATTCGATTTCTTGGAGGTTTAAGGGACAGAACAGATTCCATTCTTCAAATGTTGAGCTGTATTCTATTCATTCTATCTTTCTTTCGGCTTCCTATGGTTCCACATGGATTGGTCGACTCAGCTTAAATAAAAGAGTTATAGAGTTCAGTTTCTACTGACTCCTCCGCATAGCCAAGAAGATCAGAAGAGAAGTCAGAATTGGTTTTTCCAAAAACTACCCATGGGATTTCTTTGTCTTTTCCTTATCTTTTGTCCGGTGAAGAATCTCCTGCTGCAGAGATAAGATGAATGGCTTCGAGATACCATCACTCGTCATTGCCAAGGAAATTAATTGCAAATTGGCTACTTATAGTCTACACTTCCCCTGATTCTCCACGATGACCCGCATTCATTGATTGAGAGAATAAGCTGAAAGCCAGATAGATCCATTGCGATATTGGTTTGGAAGAGAAGCCGTGGAGACAGCTCATTGTTCCTATGTCCGGAATTGTTAAAGAATGAAGGTACCCCGTTGACTATGTCGGGTAACGCCGACTTAGGTTATCCGAGGCCTCTATCAACCACATCATAACTGTTTGCTTCCGCTTTCCTCGCAGAGTTGGTTCTAGCTTTCACCGCGATCGATGCTCGCCATCAAAAGATATGGGTCTAGCTGCTGCCCTAGCCGGAAAGAATGGGAGAGTGAGCCATTCATACTTCAAAGAGTGATTAGTTTTTTAAGTAAGCCCATCAAATTAAGAGGAAAAAGCTGGAAGAAGACGACGGGATTGTTGATAGATCCCCTCTACATCCTAACCAAGAGGACCAAGTGCAAACCTCTGTCTCCAAGTCCATCTCGCCGGGTGGAAAGGTTATTCTTTGCCAGTAGTGCCCTCTGTAGGAAGAATCGTAAATGCCGGAGGACGCGTTCAACATGAATTGTCACTGTGGAATGAAATCACCTCTCGAATCGAGCAAGAAATGACTATTTATTTTCTAATAGCGACTTATCACAAAAATAACCGATTGATACTGTCTTCACAAGGTGGTGCTCGTCCCAAAAGCTACCGAATTGGCCTATCATCAGTATCCAATCCAGATCCCCGTAGGAAAGAAGCTAGATTTCTCTCTATTTCATAGAGTTTTTACTCGAAAGCCTTTGCGCAAGGGAATCTATTGACAGAGAGAGATGCTCCTCCTGCTTGATAGAAGCATTAGTTAGTATGTTAGCTAGAGCCTTCACACAGTCGTCTGGAATAGATAGAGAAAGAGATAAGCTGCACCTGAGTGATCGATGCAAAAAAGGAGAAATTGCTTGTTCGGTTCAACCGAAGCCTAAGACTAAGACTGCGTAGGAGTCAACTGATGATCCTACTTTTGCTTTTGCTCCTTGGCTCGGACCCACATTTCATCGGAAAGAAAGCGAGGTCTTGGCAGTCCAGTGTCAGCTTCTGAAGATGGTCAACTCATCAAAGCTAAAGATACTTATTATGACGGTGCGGTTCGAAACCTATATCCTTTGGCCTCTTCTGCTCTTACAAAGGGCGAAGCCACTAACAAATACTTATAGAGGGATTGTACCAACCTTAGCTAGGGAGATAAAGGCCCTGCTCAATGTAAAAAATGGATCTGGAAAAGAAGATAGGAATGGGGCACCGAGGAAGGATTGTAGGTAGGGATGCCCTTAGATCCGTTCTCAATAGCTTGTGATAAGGCAAGAAAGCTAGTAGATACCCTGCCCTCGCATTAAAGCATCGATCTAGTCCTCTATTAGATATGAATTTCCCGTTGGAAATCGAGGTACATACTCCATAAATCCCTGGTTTTTGCCTTCGGTTAGCAACTCGTCTAAGTTTAAGATCGTATTCCATCTTCGTAAGGACATAGAAAGGGGTTTCGGTAGTGACTGTCCTTAGACCGAATGGTCATCAGTTGCCCTCACGGCCTAACGCCGTTTTTGAGCTCCATCACATGCTTAAGAAGGACTTGCCGCGGAGCCAAGGCGAATTTATGAGCCAGACCTAGAAGATCACTGCTTTCGTGCTGGTCATTCTAATCACAATGAGAACTTATCCCAAAGAGGGTTCTTATTTCATTTAAGTAAGTAGTCGATTGAACCGGTTTCTAACCTAAGGAATGTGTTATTATAACCAAATATATCATCCAAGAGCCGATCTCTTTTTCATTAAGTATCATTAACAGACCGCTTGCTTACGAGCTTGGTAGCCGCCTTGGAGCCGAGGCAGACGGAGGAACCTCTCGAACCTGGAATCCACTTTCCACTTGTCCTCCATATGCTATGCTCGGGTCTGCTGTTTGACCAGTATCTAATGCTATTTCTTACTTCGACCAGACGGGCACTAACGCATTACGCAGTGAGATCGCCTACTCCTCTCCAAACACAATATCTTGACCGGAACCATGTTCAGTGCTGCAAAAGCGGAGTAAAAAAAAGCACGAGTCGGGTCGGCGGTTTCAGATTCAGATAGTTCAGTTCAATCATCATCTGACACCTTTCGGTGCCATTCCTTTTGAAACTGGCGTTTCTTTTTTCAAATAATTCGATGCCCCTGCGAAAAACCGAGTAAAGAAAGAGGTAAGGGCCGGGTCAGAGGCGGAACAGACATTCAAAGCAACCGAACCATAGATCCAGCTTTGCAGGAGGACAAGCATAACGAAAGTAAGCATTTGGCCAGACATTCAAATAAACCCTATATCTAGAAATCCATCATCCCTGTCTGAACTGAACGGTCTAAGCATCATATCTTTTTCTTTTCACTTCCGCTGCATCGTCCGGACATCAGAAATAGCTGCATTAGCAGCATCTCGCTACAACTCCCTTGGCAACCCTAGCACCAACAGGAACAACTCAGTTCAAGCTAGCAACAACTAACAATTTCGACTTCCTCGAACAAGAGCTTGCTTTTAGTTCACGTTAGCTACATTCGTTTTAATAGAAAGATGGGAAAGGCTAGGTTAGCAGAAGACTATGCTTGTGCCACAAACTTATTGCTTCGGAGAAGCATTTCTTCAATGAATCTTACTCAGTACAGTATGAATAAGGGACCCGTATCTAAATATTATGTTCTAACATTCCTATTTTGGTTGGCTGTTTCTCAAATGAAAGAGCACAACCCTTTCCATCACTTCTCTACATACTGGCATTCGGAGCTAGGAGCAGAGAAGAGAACTTACAAGTAGCAAAGCAGATATACATTGGAATGAAATGAAAGAGGGAGGAGCTGATGCATCGGCTACCAAGCTCAGCTAGGAGGAAGCGGGTGGTATTGGTCTGGAATTCAAATAAGCAAATAAGTACTTTGAATCTCGAATTGACATCATAGTAGGAGTGAACTAGCCTGATCAATAGTAGAGAAAGCTTAAGGCCCAGTATGGATTGTTTGCTAACTTCACAGATCCGAAGTCTAGTGTTACAAGAGATAGTAGCCCGGAAGACGGATTGCTAGAAAGAACTACATGTTAGAGGCGCAGGATAACCGTTTTACTAGACGGGTTTGACTCTAAAGCCCTTCTTTCATTCAGGAAGATACGGAGTGGAATGATCGTTTCAGCCAATTCATGAAGACAGATTTCACTTGATTTTGGGAAGAGAGATTGGCATTCCCGACTTAAGGAATCTTTACAGCTTTCGTTCAATCCATAACATGCTTAGAAGGTGCTTTTTTGTTTTGTACAAGCAACCCCACTCACTATGTATGATATTTTTTACAGTGCCTTTACTGTGACATGGCCTTGGAATAAGTTAAGGCACAATAGAAATATACTGGAACTGTTGTTCAGGCATCAAGAACCCAGTACATGAAGCTTTGAATTTTGCTATTGCTTTCTCCCTTTTCTGTTGCCAAATGTAACAAGGATTCTTATTTCTATTTTTCTGTTAACGTGGTGTGATTAGTTCACTCGAGCTTTAGCTTTTTTTTTTTTTTCAATATTTCATTGATTTCGTGTGTTACATAGTTACATTCACACATGTTGTAAGAATTCACCACCCATAACTCTCAGTCGTCATGCTACATGCATCTGAGATTGGATAACTGAAAGTGATATCATTTGCTTCCTGCGAATTCTTCGAGATCAGAACGCTCCAAAGGAGGCTGAATTAACCTTACACTTAGGAGTCTGCTGCAATAAAGTAACAATTCAAACTTCAAAATTACATTGGGCAAAGTAGAAGCAAGAAAGAACGTACGGACCATGTCATATTAGGTAGAAAGGATGGAAAATAATAATAGACCTTCGCCATCAGGAACTCTTGAATCGATGGAATGGATGTGCCTTTGTGATGTGAAAGAAAGGTACCATCATGTATTTGCCTCACTCTCAGGTCTACTCCTAGCTAATCTAAGTAATACAAAGCGAAGTAGCTTTCTGTATAGGGGAATGCTATTTCTGTAAGATTTGGGTAATTTGTTTTGTAGAAGGACTCACTTGACCAACGCTTGCACTTGTTTGTGTTAATGGATCCAGCAAGACTATAATATGATTTTTAAGGATTTGAAGAACGACGTGTACATGTTTTTTCACCTAATCCATCATTTGAGGAGTGGGTTTCGCGATTGGGCTCAGATAGGGGTAAAGAGGGGGAACGGAGGCAGAGTTTATAATTGTACGGTTTCCCACTAAGCGCGAGCATCAAACTTTATCCTTCCTCACCGTAACCATGGTGTCAAGTTGATTCGCACCGGATATCGATACCTTCAGCCAAGACCCATTCTTAAAAGCCAGTGGTGGTGTCCGGTCGAAGGAAGTTAGTGCTAAGCACTATTAATATCGTATCGAACCTGATGAGTATTTTAGAGTATCTTTGGACCTCAAAGAGTTGTATAAGTAGTCAAGAAATACTCCATTTTGAGTTATGGTTGTGCAACCGATCGTACCCATCTTTATAACGTTATTGCCCTTGCGGACAAGAAGAATCGATCTATAAAAAATATGTTATGTAATGTATTCAGTTGAGTTGAATCCTGCGCATAACCAAAAGAAAGGAAAGAAAAAGTCTATATCTTCTGTCCTCTCTATTACTCGCTCCAGGTATTACACTCGTTGGGCTCAAGGTAGCATTACTACGGTAGGCTATTCTAAGAGGAATTTACTGTAAAATAGATATCTCTTTGCTCTTCAGCCAGTAAGTCTGAAAGCAAGTCAGTTGTAGGCCAGACCTGTCATCAGTAGTTCTACTTTTGTAGATTGAAGCTTTTATAAGGCAGGAATGAGAGCTGGTGCTCTACAGGGGATGTTTGAAGGACATATCTAACTAATATAGACTCCGCAGCTATTGAATCCCCGCCCCTTGAATCCAAGCCAAGTGGGAAAGAAGGAACAGTTTTCAATAGCAAGGGGTCAGATAGCCTTTAGCCTCTCTTCCCAAAACAAGCCAAGGACAAGATCAATCTATTGCCTCCCCTCCGGCCACGTTTAGCTATTTTTTATTGAATAGTGTAAAACCCAATCCCAAGCAATAGTTAATAATAAAAACTCCGGACTAGGCAAAAAAGCAAGGACAATAAAGCCTTCAATCGGCATAAAAACCGGGTAACTACTCTCCTCGGAAGATTAACTGGAAAAAGGCCCTTGAACTTTTAAGGCTTGTTATCCTCTATTGTCCCCTACCATCTAAGGTTCGTTCTCTGGTCTATCATCTGCTCCGATTACTAAACTACAAATATATAAAGAATATATAATGGGGGTATGCAACAGTTGGAAGCTGTTGCATTACCTAAAGGCCCCCCGGTGTTACCACCTACTTGCCTATAGGGCTTGACGATCAGAGACGCCTAAAGTCTTATGGTCTCAGGCCTTAGAGAACAACGAGTGCTCTCCTACACCTCCTTTTCCAAGGGAAAGTGGAATCAAAGGGTAAAGAGAAATCACATCTTTACACCCGACTAGTTAGGACTCTCCTAAAACTGGAGGCATCCAATTAAGTCCTCTCTGTCCAACATAGTCATAGACCTTCCAGAGCAAACTTCACCAATACTGGATCAGTCTGATTTACTTTCCATCCGGTTATAACTACGGGTGGATCGAGAGCTCGTGCAAGTAGCACAAGGGGATCAGTACCCATGTCCAAGTCCATATTCAACATCCAATACCATTTCCAGTATTGGAGCCACTTCTCCATCTGATTCCTATATAGCGAGTGTTCCCTAAAACACTGCGTGTTGAAGTTGTGTCCTTCATCGCCTGAGGGGATCAAATCCTCAGGTAATGGGACCAAGCAACGTGGCCTCACCTTACGCCCTATTAGATTGAAGTTTCTATTTACTTGCGTCGGGTTCTTACTTCTTTCCTACTGAATTAATAGATGAAAGACGTCAGGCAGATACTACCCTTGCTTGCTATTGTTTCCAATTATTTCAATTGAATGAGAGTCTATAATTGCTATTAACTGATCAATTAGAGTACTGAACTGTGGAACCTTATTGATTCACTCCTCGCATACTTAAACGTTTTATCTTTGCAACCAAGGGGAGCTACACCACGCTGCTCTCCTGCCACTGAGCTTGCTACCCCTTTGATTTCTACCAATGAACCTTCCCTAAAGACATGTATTTCTCCTTCCAATTCACCTTCATGTTCCCCAGCGGAGTATTCAACCAATCCATTCCTAGCACCATGTCATAGGCAACCAGTGGCAACAGCCTCAGTTTAGCTTAAAATTCCACTCCTTGCACCTTCCAGGTACCCCCTCCGATACACTGCTTTACTGATTATGTTCTGACCATTAGCAACCATAACCACTATGGGAAATGTTTGTACCAGCTTGGCTTTGATAAAGTTTCCTTCCCTCAGAAACCAGCAATTCCCAGATCAGAAATCCTATTTCCAGCTCCTCTAGTTTTATTAAACCAGGACTGTTTATTTATCCAGCAGGGATATTACCGAAAAAAGGGCTTCCGTTCAAAGCTGAAAGAAAGAGACTGGTCCTCCCTCTTTGCCTAGCGGTTAAGTAGCCCCCCCTGGCCCCGCAACCAAGAGTCACTCGTCGAAAGCTGACCAGGAAGACAATAACTGCTATTTCAAGATAGCAGAAAGACAAGGCAATAGGAAAACAATCATACCGTGGATAAAAAGGGCTTTTCTATGTGTTATGCCCTACGTTACATTCACCTTATTTATCTTCATTCTCTTCCGCAGCGAGCTAGTATGCCCAAAGCCGGCAGTGCGTAGGAGGTCACTGATCGAGCACTCTTGCGCCGACGAATCCGGTCTTAGATAGAATGAATAGGCGAAGAAAGGACAACCTGCTAGTAAGAAGGTTTCTTTCTTACTTATGGAAAGCCTTACCTCTTTCTTGGACACGTTTTCGCTGCGCGCCTCTATGATAAACGAAATGGCAGACATGAACAAAGCATATAGTTGGTATGACGAGATATTCTTCTTTCCCGACGGAACTACCTTTCGGCTTCGCTAAAAACACCTGGGCTATGCCTCAAAGTCTCAACACTGGCCCGGAGGAGAACACTAATCTACGCATAAATAAAATCTCTGTTCATTTTTGATTCAACTGACCGAGACTAGCAAATCAATCCTTTTGAAGCACTCAGCTTTCAGACAAGTCTTCAGACTGCCATGTTTTAGCTTACTTACCTTTGCCTGCCAACGCTAGAAAAGCTAGCTTCCTTGTTTGTGGTACCAGGAATGTGTCATCTTGATCAAGGAGTCTGGAACTCCATGCTGGGGATGTAGGAAATGCTATTCGTGCCGGTGAATCGACGAAACTATGTCCTTTGCAGCTTTTTGTGCAATGTCCTATGTCGTAAAAGAAAATGTTGGTGCAGGCTGTCTTCGTATGCTTTTGAAAAAGCAAGAATTACTACTATTTATTGACTTTATGAAAAGAAAGTAAATTGACACTTTATGTCTCTCTTTCGAAATTGAAACTTGAAAATAGTAGGAAACGGAAAGCTAGAACGAAGTAGGCGAGGAAAGGGTCAGAAAAGTATGCATGGTCGTCACGGGTAAGGATTCTCATTCCAGCATTCTTGGGTCTAGTTTTGTTTGGACTTGGGCTTAGATGTAGTGGGTTCTTGGGCCACTGCTTTACCTTTATCAACCTTAGAAGGAGCATTAGTCTTTGACACATCAATCAACCCGGCGTAGGAGCATGGGATTTGGACACATCAGCACCAAACCTGTTGTTGAAGTCGAGTATGAGCTTCTATCCAATCGAAAGAAAAGAAGAAGCAAAGGCTTTTCGCCTTATCTTTGCATTTAAGTTCTCGAAAGGAGAATCGGAGGCTTTACACCTATCTTTTCTACTTGCTTTTCGTTTTCTAAAAACAAGAGATCTAGGAAATGAAAGGAATAATTCATTATCGATAAGCTGTGGGTAGAACAGCACAACGATAGAAACATGAGGAAAATCGTCTTCATCAATTGATATTTAGCTATTTTGTCTATTTTCTAGGCGGAAGAGAGAAAATAAAAAAAATATTGTTACTGGGCTAGGATGTTCATTTGGGAAGGATCTCGGATGAAGCTCCAGAGTTCTTGACCAGTGGAGTCAAGTGGAGAAGGCGTTACTTGATAGGAAAGCATATTTTTTTTGCAGGAATTGTTGTTGTTTCAGCGCGGTAACGAAGGATGTCTTTCTACCTGCACTTGACCCCGGAAAGTTGTGGTGTTTTCTATCTTAGAGGATTAACCACGCCTTTATGCAAAGGCGATGCCGAAGAACATAAGCGGTTGTTTAAAGCAGTGGCGGCGCATCCGCCTCTATCCATCACCAGAGTCTTTCTAGGTTTGTTCAATATCATTTATATGTCATATGTCAAGGGCTAAATATACGGTAGCCGATTATATACTCCGCGTAGGGCGAAGTTTGTCCCAGTTGGTAGTTATATATAGGTATAGCTGGAGCCCTAGACAGTCTAGCCATATACCATATCATGGGTTGTGGGCTACTCTGGAAGGAGTGGTGACCCAGCGCGATAGGTTGCTTTTACTATTACAAGACTGGCTTCCTGGTCAAGTCAGCCTCCTTGAGTTTGTCTTACGGACGGAGTGGGCTTTTCCCCAGGGGGTCTAGTTTTCAGGCAAGTAGGCCTATTGAGATGCATATAACTACCTTTTTCATCTTATCACCCCGCCTAGCGACTTTGCAAGCATTAAAGGCTAGGCACCTAACAGCGGTTATTCCTCCAACAGGTTATTCTGGGTTACGCTAAACCTTAAAGCCTTTTACCAGCAGATGAATACTTAATCTATCCCCTCTGCGCACGGAAAGGGAAAGCAACTCTTCAAGAGTATATGCCGAAAATCCTATGTTTGGAGTGACCATGAACACACTGCTTGAGACCCTTCTTTCGTGAGACAGTTGTGATTCCGCTTTCATGTTTTGGATTGAGCTTTGTCACTCTTTCTATGCCTCTTTCTTTTTCTTGGAGGACAACACACACGCGGCGCTAAGGTTCCCGTGGCAACTGAACTAGGATTCGAAGCCAGGATGAGCGGATCTACCGCTCCAGGTCCTTTCCTATTCTTATACTAATATGTGTAAGTTCCTTGCGTTTAGAACTAGAACGTGAGGCATAGTAATGGCGCATGTGTGATATTCTATTGATCCTGTTTAGGCTGCTTTAGGAAAGTACTCAAGCAGGAATGGAGAAAATGTCTTCTGCTGCTATCTTATCTGCTAAAATGGACAAAATCTTCTCTTCTTCTCTATGTCACTAATCAGAGTCGGAGAGACCCATGAGACTTTCTTTTCTCCCAGCAGGCTCTAGCGCTACGGCAACGCTTATGGCTGCAATCCTAACTGCAATGGCCCTCGCGGATTTAGTGCACCCAATCCATTAGGGGTTCCTGATAGTGAGATTCCTCTAGTCAAGTCTAAGGATTGAGTATGAGGGATTTCATCCAGTCTGTTTCCATTGCGGAATGTATGGTCACAGAATAGACTCATGCCCCGGCTTATAGTATGCTGCTTGGAAGGCCTTGGATTCACACGTCTGGTGCTGCCCCGTCTTGTCTTCTCCGCATCAAAGAGTCAAGTATGCTGTTGAGGGCCATGTGGTAACTGTAAAAAAGAAACTTTGTTTGTCACTAAACCTGCTGCATTCCCGTATATTGAAGCCGCTGAAGAAGCTATTGAGACTTCCTTCCAGTCACTCTAAATTTTGAATGCTAATTCTGTTTCTGAGGGTTCCACTACAAAGATGTCTGAAGCTTCGAAGATGGTAGCAAGATTTATGCTGAACAGCCCATATCAGAAAGGCAAGGGGCAAGAACTTGCAACGAATATTCGCCCCAGTGGAACTCCCTTCTGCTGATGAGAGATTCGGGCTAGGATATGAGCCCAAGAAAGGAGACAAAGAGAGAATCATTCAGGAAAGAAGAGAGAAGCGATTGGCCCATCTAGAGGGGAAGGGAACCCCAACACCAGCTACATCTGCAAACAATAAGGTCCTGAGAGGTGGAGGAGGGCCATCCCAAACATGCAACATATCCTCCATTTCTGCTCCGGTCAAAGAAAGGGTTCAGGTTTGTAAAAAGGACTGTTCGCCGGTCGGGCTATCTTATAGGCTGGTTTCTAATTATACTACACGATTACTCCTTTCACAATAGAAAAGAAAAAGAAGGCTCGGGTTTCATAACTGAATCCGAATCGGGATCAGGTTTAGCAGATGTTGTGGTAAAGTCAAAAGATAGGAATTAGTTCACAACCTCAATATAATAAGGATCGGGCTCGGGAACAGCTTATCTAGCAGCGGATGCAAAGGAAGAAAGCAAAGACGTGGCCCAGACCGAAGCTGAAAGGAACTTGATCACCCGGAGAAGATTTCTTTTCTTTGCTGATTCCTCTCAATGAAATTTGCCATGTTGCACTAAGTTACTTACGGATGTATGCATGCAGTCCGGGAACACTTTGGGGTGAACACCCATCCGAACAAGTAGGGTCAATAGTTCAGCATTTAGGCCATAACATTTAGCAAAAAACGAATCTTAAACCCAACAAGTGCTCTCCGAACCAAGCTAGATAGTCTCCTATCACTAGGCTCACCAACCAACCTGGACTTTGATTCTTTCTTATTATTCTAACCGGATATCAAAACCATAAGGATTGTTTCCAGCCAAGAGTTCCCATATGACATAGGCGCTCTTGGGTGAGGTGGGCCCTCATTCGCCAGGTCTTTGAGTGCCCGTCGTACCACGTGGTTGGTACACTAGGCTGATAGATACTTTACTTTCAGGATCGGGCACCTGCGCCCGACTCGGTCTGCCAGTGAATTTTGGCTCTACGTCCGGTCGTGCGTGGTATGTTCGCGATTCGTACAAATCAAATGGAAGGCATCGCGTACGTTAACCCTCCTTTATTGGGCTGGGCCATTCCATCTTTGAGAAGGGGCCCAATCTCGTATTTGATGGTCGGCGTGGCAATAGGCTTCGCTTCGTAGACTGTTTTCCCAGCCGTTGCAAAGACTTCGCGAGAACGGTCAGGGGCGCGGATTCGCCAAGCTAGGGCAAACAAAGCCGTCCGGCCCTACCAGATTAAGAATGCGAAGGCCTTTCCTTCGAAAGAAAAAAAGAGCTATGCTATTGACCGACCCTTTCGTACTTACTTCGAATCAATAGGCCTATCATTTTTCATGAGGCGGGCCAAATAGAGAATGAAATGCAAAAATAGGGGAAGGGGGGATGGTCGCGCCTTTGATTTTGTTTAAGGGCTGCTCGCCTTACTAAAGTACCAAAGGCTTTCACGGCTGACACCCCTACCTTAGAATCTAAGCCCTTTGAAGCGCCAGTAGTTGTAGCTGTGGGTAAGGCTTTCGTTCAACTCGCTCCGGGTTCCGATCTATATGACCCCCAGACAGTACAAAGTACACCTCTTCCGTAGAGGCAAGCTGGTAGTAGCCTAACCTTTTAGAGTCGGGGGAGCCGAGCCCTTAACTCTATCAATAGAAAAATCTTCGTGCGTGGCGTGAGTTGGAATCCTAGAAAAGATCGATTGATACTCCCTCCCCGGTTCCACGAAGATCTCTACGTACTTGTCTAGTCCAGGACAACTGAGATCTTCCGGTCTGCGTGCGTGGGAGCAGCTGAAACAAAGAAGAGTCTGGTCCGCTCTTCATTCAGGCCCGGCCCGCCCGTCTGCTGCTAGGTCCGAGAATGGCGCCAGGCGAGGGTGCCGCTATGCCCCGCAGCTCTGCAGCGGCCGGCCTCCAGACTATGCAAAAGAATCGAGGCCGGGGGGGTGTCGTCCATCAGGGCCCCCCCGCCTTACAAATAGGCCGTCCCCCTTAATGTAATGAATCGAATGGTCCTTCGACCCTCGTTTGATTCCGACGGCCGGCATAGATGAAATCTCATGAGACCCGCCCACTATTACTAAAAAAAGCCCTGCCCTGGCACCTTCGCTAGACGGAGAGTAAGCGACTTCTATTAGCACCGGACCGTCGAGTCGAATTTCTCGTGTCATGTGCAACGTCCATCAATGGTGGTTCATTAATGTCCATAGATTTAGACTCCTTCCCCCTTCCCTTATACGCAAAAGATCGAGAGGGGCCCGAACCAAACCGAGAACGTAAACAGAATTCGACTCACTCTCGTATGGCTCGCCCTCGAGCCCTGGGCGAGTCGGCCGGGTCTTTCCCTCTTGTTCTGTTTCCGCCACGATAAAGACGCACGGAAGAACTATGGTATGCCCAGCGCGTGGAGGATCCGTTGAGAGTGTCCCTTGTCTCGGTAGGGAACAGTACCTATTGTCTTGAAAAAGCAAAAGTAAGTGCTACGGTCCCCTATTGTTTGATCCAATATTGACCGGTGCGGATCACGTTCTACTACCTCCGGTCCGTGGTTCGACCTCCCGTAGTGGTCCTTGCTTTTCTTTTTTAAAGCTCCGCGGGGCTAATTTTGCGTACTTGCTCAGCGTGCCCCCCTTTCGTCGAGTGCCCCGCCCGGTTCACAGGGCTGTTGGCCTACCAAGCAAGCACTTGCCCGCTGCTCCTGCCGCCTGCCAAGTGGGCTCCGCGCTCGTTATCCTGACTGTTCTCTCTGCTGGGCCCTTTCCTATTGCTCTAACCATAAACTATGGCAATTCCAGCTCGCACCCACTCTGGCCCGCCCAGCGAGGCCTGAGTGAGCTCAGTGGTCAGCCCCTGACGTTAGGGGTCTTTCGCTTTTGCCAGATCTATAGAGATATTACGAGTCCTCCGTCCCAGATTCCCTCGCCGCGGCCATCTGGTTCACCGGTACTACCAAAAAGTCTCATGCTTACGTTACTGTGACTGATATATAAGTATGATCTCGGACTACGAAGACCCAGTCGTGCTTCTGGTTTCCATTCTCATCATCATATTGAAGGAAACTCCTCGTGCTCTGCCATAAGAACTTGGAGTCCGTATCATGGTGAAGGTAAGGTAACGCTGTGATTCTTGCTCAAAAAACTGACCGAACACGTTCGAGTTATTGGCTCGTCCGACCCGGCAGCATTCATGAGTCGCTCGTTCAACTGTCCCTCGGAGACACGGTCGAGAAGTGCCATGCATGGTCGCCCCCCCGTCCTTTCTTTCTCTCGGTCCCACCAGGGCGGGCCCCTCTGGGGTAATAAAGAAATGGATAAAAAAAGGGGACTTCTGCTACGGGCTATGCCACCCATTACTTATGAGGGAAGTCGCATCCGTCCCATCGCAAGCACCTACAATGTCATGATCACATTGGTTTACCCTTTTTTGGTAGTTCAACGGACGGTCGCCCCTCCAACAAGAAAAGGTAGAAATATGGAAACTTCTCTGCCATTTAGATCGGAGAATTTATAGAGGAAATCGGGTTTTAAATTTCCAGAAACCACACGATTATATAGCCAAAGGGAATACGCCGCGCCTAAAATCATCCCAAGCGCAGCTAATGTGGCCACTAAGCTATTTCTTTGGAAAGCTCCTACTAAGATTAGAAATTCCCCGATAAAGCTGCTAGTGCCGGGTAAACTCATATTGGCTAAAGTGAAAAAGAAGAAAATGGTAGAGAAATTCGGCATGGTGCTCACTAAACCTCCATAATATCTAACAAGTCGAGTCTTATGTCGGTCATATAGAACACCAACACATAGAAAAAGGGCTGAAGAAACCAGTCCATGACTTAACATAAGTAAAATGCTACCTCCAATTCCCTGTATGTTCGATAGAGCCTAATATTCCCCCAGAGTACGCCGCTTACCCCCCCGAACCGTACAAGATAGTTACCACCTATCATACGGCTTTCTAACTCCACTTCTTTTTCTGGTCGTTCCGCTCTGTCGGATCGATGGTAGTCTCAGAGATCTGGTAACCTCCGACATTTTTGACAACACGCTTCCTGCTTCCATTTTGAGTTGCGCATCTTTCTCCCCGGGGCATACTATAGTATCACATCGTAGACCCCCACCCCAACTCTATCTTCCTTATCAGTGAACCGGAACATAGTGCATAGGTACTCTTCGATGCTGCGAGGACGAGACGAGGTGACATACTACGATCACGCACTGAAGTTCTGCCCTTCGGGTGTCCATATTTTGGCCGACCTTAGCGTAGGCCCCTATGTTATGCGGCCGTAATATTTTGATACCCTCCACCGCTGTTACGCCAGAAATCCAAGGTTCCACACGAGCTCCTGTTCTGCGGCGTGGTGGCAGGACCGCTAGGGGATTGGCTCCGGGTGTAGGTAGGGTCAAATCCGCAGGGGTCATGCAAATACATAGGCCCCTTCCCTTCTGCCGAGTTGTTTAGAAGGCGCTTTCCATTCTACGGTCCCTCGGAGCGAAGGGTTAGGCAGGTAGTACGGGCCCTCTGACTTCCAGCTATGTGCTGTGTGCGACTCCCGCGAAGCGAATGAAGGGAAGCTCTTCGAGCTTTCTCCGCCAGCGGCTTATGTAGTGGTCGGCATTCCTACGTGCTCCGACTGATCCCCACTGGAGATTATATGAGGGGTCTTGGAAACAGTCGTGACGCTTTGGTGACGAAGGTCACCGGGGTGACTATGGAAGGATTCCGTGGTAGTCTCTGACTCCCTCCAACTCAATCAATATCAAGAACATGTCGTGAGCATGGGGGTTTGGCCGACTACTAAACTAGACTATTGGCTAGGGCTAGGCTAGTTATAGCTTCTATAGTGAGTGGCCCTTCCGCTTTGATCTAGTTGTAGTTTGTATTGTACTAAATTGAACACATATCAAAGAAAGGCGATCAATCAATAAGTAGTTGCCCTTCTCCGGCCTGGGAAAAGCAGCGAACTCGTTAAACTAGGGGCTTTTTTTTCATGGTCGCTACTGTTGTATTGTATATTGTCGGGGGAAGCTACTGCTTCTACGACAGCTCCGCTTCCTCGTCTTGCTTCTACTTTGCTTGTTTGCGCGAAGGCTTAGAGTCCTTTTCGCTAGGTCCAAATTCGTCAAAGCGAAAGATCTGACCCAACGGAAATCCCGCATATTGAGCGCAGCTGATATGTGGCTACTAGGCGCGATCATCCCGCATGCCATAAAAAAAATACTTCTTTTTTTTATGGCCCGTCATATAAAGATAGAATAGATATGGATAGAGAGACATTCTATTGATTCGCGAAATGGCTCATCGATCCAAATGAATCATTCTTCTGGTCTCTCTCTGCCCCCCGCCCCAAAACTGACCCACGACACAGCGCCCATTCGTTTCGCGCGCGGGAAGGCAACGAAGTTCAGTTCAAAAGACCGCAGCGGAGTGGAGCAGCCGCGACACAAAGTTCCTTACCTTAGCTGGATCTCGCTGGTGCCACCTAAACGGTAGGTATAGGCGGCGGATGTCTGACGTTTGGAGTTGTCGTTCGTGCACCTGTCCCCAATAGAAGAATGAGTGATCCCTTCCCCTGCGGATCATGGCCTTACCACTAGGTCCCCGATGGCCAACGGGGGATTCGGTATAGCAGCTCACGTTCGTTTGCGCTTCGCGTTCCCGCTGGACTGGACACGTGTTAGCTGTAGGAAGTATGGTTACGAAAGTGACTTCGGTTCGCCAGTTCAGGCTCAACTCCTCGCTTTACGTTAGCGGACTTACAGGTCGGGCCGGGGCTCCACGCTCTTTCTTTCTGTGTGGGACGATGCCGGGGAATGTGTCGAGGCGGCGAACAACAACAAGACAACTAACTACATTTGCTTTTTCCCTCCATGAGATGAGCCGGTGCATTGGACCGATGGATAATAGAACTGAGCTGGCCAAACGCTTGGGCGCTCTAGATACGATGTAGACTCCATCAGATACATATCGATTTCTTTCTGATGGATCCAGAATAGATAGATATCTTGTATCATCAATAGATAGAAAGAGGTCAACCCTTATTATTGATAGAAAACCTTTCGATCTATCAGAACAGATCAGGCCATCTATCAATCGATTTGAATCATCTCGCTTTTCGTTCATTTCAGCCACGCCATAATAGCCGCCACAATAAGAAAGAAGCAAGCGAAACAGCTAGAAGCGCTCGCTTCGCCGCGCCCAACAATTCTTATTCACGGGAAAGCCAACCGAAAGATTCGATTCGGACTTCGTAGAGCCGGTGCTGCTGCTGTCTGCGTAGGGCCGTCCCCCACTCCCGTCCCGGGGCGCTAAGGGGTTTTGTTTTAGGAACAGACGGCGGTGTTTTGCTGACGCCTCGAATCGACGCTTTTGTTGCGACATGCTAAGTTTTCTCCCCTATTGCTAGTAGGTTGATGGGTCGCACGCCCGGCACACATGTTTTGGCCTTGCTTGTGTGTCCATAACTCAAAATAGGTGACCTAACGGCCGCCGCCCGACTAAACATACCAATAGTCACCAAATTCATATGGGCTACTGAGGAGTAGGCAATGATCTTCTTAAGATCGATCTGTCTTAAAGTGGTCAAGGAAGTATATATTATAGCAATCGCGCTTAGAGTATAAATGAAAGGAGTGAAACAAAGTGTCGCTTCGGGAAACATGGGTATTGAAAATCTTAAAAACCCGTAGGTTCCCAATTTTAAAAGAATTCCAGCCAAGATGACGGATCCAGCCGTAGGTGCCTCTACATGGGCTTCGGGTAACCAAATATGAACTGGTACCATAGGCACTTTGACGGCAAAAGAGGCGAAAAAAGCAATCCATAGAAGGATTTGGCGCCGCTCACTAAATTCAGTGGTTAATAAAATTTGTAAATCGGTGGTTCCTGTTTGGAGAAGAATCAACAGAATAGCTAATAGCATAAAAACGGATCCAAGTAAAGTATATAGGAAAAACTGATATGCTGCCTTGATCTTTCTTTGTCTCGAACCCCATACCCCTATAATGATGGTAGAGTCAGGGGTGGCCCCAAAGCGGAATTGACCGGTGGTAGTTGGTCGAAGCTCCAGTGGGTAGCCACTCCCTTCTCAGGGAACCGTACGTGAGACTTCCGCATCATACGGCTCCGTCCCGAGCTTCCGTCGTCGGCCCTTGTCATTAGACCACTATGCTTGTCTTTTCCGCCTTGACTCTCTAATCTTTTGCTTCTCGGGTGGTGGCGAACAATGCTGCTTGCGTAGCGGGAGATGCCCGCCCGTCGGGCCCGGCCTGCTTCCTGCCCGAAAGAAGGCTAGCCGGACTAGTGGTAGGGGACCCGACCGTAAAAAACCCTACCCTATTCTCGAACCCTCTGCCGAGCTCTACCCTGTCCGCATTTATTTGGAAGGGGGCCAAAGAAATGTCTCCACCTGCTGCCAACAGTCTTTCTTCGGAATTCTACTGAACGGGTCGATCCTCCCCTCCGTTTGTTTTAGCAACTTATCCTAAGGTCTCTTCGCCAAGAACTCTCCGGCAACGACAGAGGAACTAACCTGCCTGCAGTGGCGGGGCGGCTTTTTTTTTTAACAATAAGACCTGGACGATTATCCCTACCCTCGGTAGCTTACGAGTTTACGTCCATCCCTGGTCGGGTACAGTTTCCTTTATTTTTATCCCTTGTAGCCGTTACCCGAATTCGCGCAAGTGTGTCCACACCCCCCCCTGACTTGACGAGGAATCCATTCTCGCGAACAAACACACCCCCTACACACACCTAGGAGCACCCCTTCCTGCATATCCATACAAGACCTGAGTAGGCGGGTCGAGGTCCTACGAGGTACCCACTACTCGGAGTACCCTCCCACCAAAAAAAGATGTGTGGTTCGGTGGTTCGACCAGAAATGCTATGCTTACGCACAAGACTACCCCTCTTCCCGAAAGCTTCGCGGGGACCTTTACTACTTTACGACGACGGGGGACCGCCCGTAGGGGGTTTACTGCACAAGGCCCCTGCAGAGGAAAAGCTTGATCCCAGCGAATAG